CAATGGAAACGATCGAAAAGGAAATATGAGTTAATATATGCTCTAAAGTTGAAAATATCATAAAAATTTTAAAAAGGAGGGGAATCCTGAAATATAAATCAGGAATTGAATTCATTCTATAATTTAGAATCTATTGTATCTCTTTTCGAAGAGGGTCTGCCGCCACTCGGACTCGAACCGAGATGCTCTCGCACTGCTTCCTAAGAGCAGCGTGTCTACCGATTTCACCATAGCGGCTTGTTCGAATTCATAATAGCCTATTCATAGTCAATCGTCGAGATTTAAGGAGTCAACTAAATGAAATCTTTTTAGTCAAGATGAAATGGATGAATAAAACTTTGTTCAAATACAAATTCGAAGGTTCATTATTATGGGGTATGGGTTTTATTTACCTTACCTTAGTGCTTTGATGTAGTTTATGCTCTTCTATAATTCAATAGAATCGAACTATTGAAACTAGTAAATGAATAAATTAATTTCAACGATGTATTAATTTTAACTAAAGATCTCTTTTTTACCCTTCTTCATATATATAGATTTCTATTTATATATATATATATATAGAATATATATAGAAAAACGTTGTAATTGTGACAAATAGGTTGATGGGGAAAAAAGACTCCCCATCTCCAAAACAAGAAAATCTACTAACTATACTAAAAAAGGCTCAAGTTTTTTATCTTGTTTTTATTCTTTTTTCAAATTATAATTTACTAACCCCTAAATCGAAGAATTCTTATTATACATATCCTTAATAGCGAAGCAAGTTATAGTTCATATTGATTAGCCACAAACAATAGGTTTGTTAATTTCCTATTAAGAATGAAATGGGCCTATTTTTCTATTCGGATTATTCCACTGTTTTATTTTATTATGACTTTTTTTGTCGCACAAAAAAACTTTTTGAGTTTCCGGTAGAAAGAGATTTACCTAATGACAACGCTTTTAAGGCTGCCCAATATGCCTTCCCTTTCCAAATATTTTTACGAATACGCTTTTTTGATATAGAAGTACGTTTTTTTGGAACTGCCATTTAAAAATTAAGAGGTTACTCGTTGTTATAGTTGGATGTGAAAGACATCTATTGGTCAAAACGAATCTATTCATTATCTAGTTATTCTCTAAATAATAATAATAATTAGATAATATAATATATATTTCTATTATCTAGAGAAAAAAAAAAATATATATATATATGCGAAAATCGTACAAAATCTTACTAGAAAAATAGAATTGAATTTTTTTCTACATAAAATAGACCGGAGGGTTTAAGAACCCTTTAAGAACCCATTGCCTAATGAAAAGCCTAATGAAAACTTTAATTTTTTTCTATTAATTGGTCAAACGTGAGTAAAGAATACTTCGAAATTCCATTTTAAAATTCGAATCAAACTAGTAATTAAAGTAATTAATCTGTTAAAATATACACGTTTTGTTAAAAAAAATCTTATTTTTTTTTTATTAAATTTGATTGATTTTATTTTACCCCCTTTTGATAAATATAAAAATAAATCTTATAGAAAATAGAAAATGTTAGATATTATAGCGTTTCCTATAAATGTTTTTTTATTGAAACGGAAACTAATCAATCAGTTTCATAATGAAACTAGTTAATGATTTGGAACAAACTGACTAAAAAGCGAGATTAGTACAAAAATTGTATCTTAGTTAATCCTATGATTCATCTCGATTCATATCAGACTCTTTTTAGTGTAATTTTTTATCATTACTTTATGAATATAAAGTGATCTAATAATAATGAAATTTTGTATTTTCGTTATTTTAAGAAAATTTTTAGTTAATAACTAAATTCGCTTTTTATGAGCAAGTTGGTCATATCATTTGCCCAATTGTAACTTCTTTTTTTAATATTTAAAGTATTTTGGAAAGACCCAGATAATATATAAAATATTATATATAAAATTCGAAAAATATCTTTAAGTTAGTACATCTATTGATTTTTTTATTGACCCTTTTTGTTTTTAAATTGAAAGGGGGTAGGATCCGGTAAATCGGAAACAATCAATTAAGAATAAAAAAAACTTTTTTATGGAACAGACATATCAATATTCGTGGATAATACCTTTCCTTCCCCTTCCAGTTCCTATGTTAATAGGAGCGGGACTTCTTCTTTTTCCGTCGGCAACAAAAAGTCTTCGCCGTATGTGGGCTTTTCAAAGTGTTTTTTTGTTAAGTATAGTCATGATTTTTTCGATCAATCTGTCTATTCAACAAATAAATGGTAGTTCTATCTATCAATATGTATGGTCTTGGATCATCAATAATGATTTTTCTTTAGAATTCGGTTACTTGATCGACCCGCTTACTTCTATTATGTCAATATTAATCACTACTATTGGAATTATGGTTCTTATTTATAGTGATAATTATATGTCGTATGATCAAGGATATTTGAGATTTTTCGCTTATATGAGTTTTTTCAGTACTTCTATGTTAGGATTAGTTACTAGTTCTAATTTGATACAAATTTATATTTTTTGGGAATTGGTAGGAATGTGTTCATATCTATTAATAGGGTTTTGGTTCACACGGCCTGTTGCTGCAAATGCTTGCCAAAAGGCATTTGTAACAAATCGTGTTGGGGATTTTGGTTTATTATTAGGAATTTTAGGTTTTTATTGGATAACAGGGAGTTTCGAATTTCGAGATTTATTCAAAATATTCAAAAACTTTATTTCTAATAATCATAATGAAGTCAATTTTTTATTTGTTACTTTCTGTGCCGTTCTATTATTTGCCGGTGCGGTTGCTAAATCTGCACAATTTCCCCTTCATGTATGGTTACCGGATGCCATGGAGGGGCCTACTCCTATTTCGGCTCTTATACATGCTGCTACTATGGTAGCTGCGGGCATTTTTCTTGTAGCTCGGCTTATTCCTCTTTTCATAGTCATCCCTTACATAATGAATTTCATCTCTTTGGTAGGAATAATAACAATATTATTCGGGGCTACTTTTGCCCTTGCTCAAAAAGACATTAAGAGAGGTTTAGCCTATTCCACAATGTCTCAATTGGGTTATATGATGTTAGCTCTAGGTATGGGGTCTTATCGAAGTGCTTTATTTCATTTGATTACTCATGCTTATTCAAAAGCATTATTATTTTTAGGATCTGGATCCGTTATTCATTCAATGGAAACTCTTGTTGGATATTCTCCAAATAAAAGTCAGAATATGGTTTATATGGGGGGTTTAACAAAGCATGTCCCAATTACCAAAACCGCTTTTTTATTAGGTACACTTTCTCTTTGTGGTATTCCGCCTCTTGCTTGTTTTTGGTCAAAAGATGAAATTCTTAATGATACTTGGTTGTATTCACCAATTTTCGCAATAATAGCTTGGTTTACAGCGGGATTAACCGCATTTTATATGTTTCGAATCTATTTACTTACTTTTGAAGGACATTTAAACGTTCATTTTCAAAATTATAGTGGCAAAAAGAATACTCCCTTCTATTCAATATCTCTATGGGGTAAAGAAGATTCAAAAAGAATTAACAAAAATTTTCGTTTATTAACGTTATTAACAATGAAAAATCATGATATTTTTTATTTTTTTTCAAAAAAAACGTATCTAATTGATCAGAATGCAAGAAACACCACACAACCTTTTATTACTATTACCCGTTTTGGAAATAAGAAGTTTTTTTCGTATCCTTATGAATCGGATAATACTATGTTATTTCCTATACTTGTATTGGTTCTATTTACGTTGTTCGTTGGATCCCTAGGAATTCCTTTCAATCAAGAAGGAGTGTATTTGGACATATTATCAAAATGGTTAACTCCGTCTATCAACCTTTTACATCAAAATTTGAATAATTCAATAGATTGGTATGAATTTTTGAAAGATGCTCTTTTTTCAGTTAGTATAGCTCTTTTTGGAATATTTATAGCCTTTTTTTTATATAAACCTGTTTATTCATCTTTGCAAAATTGGGACTTAATTAACTCTTTTGTTAAAACTGGTCCTAAAAGAATTTTTTTGGACAAAATAATAAATGGTATATATGATTGGTCATATAATCGTGGTTACATAGATGCTTTTTATGCAAGATTCTTTATTGGGGGAATAAGAGGATTGGCCAAGTTAACTTCTTTTTTTGATAGACGGGTAATTGATGGAATTACTAATGGAGTTGGTGTTTTGAGTTTCTTTATAGGCGAAGGTATCAAATCTGTAGGTGGTGGGCGCATCTCTTTTTATCTTTTCTTGTATTTCTTTTTTGTAGCAACCCTTTTAATAATTTACTACTTTTTTTGACACTTGCTTTGCGACTACGTTTAGTAGGCCTATAAATTATTACACGATCCCTTTTTCTTGAACGTATATGATAATCCAACGGTAGGCCTTCATGAGCTGCGCCCGACAGGAATTCCAATTCGGTAATAAGTTTGTATGACCATCTAGGGACTTTTTTACTGATTTCTTTTATTACAAATTTTTGTTTTGTTTTTTGACCATTTTGACCATTAGGGCTAGTTAGAATTGTATTCAATAAAAATTTGTAAAATTTGGCTCTTTTTTCTGAACCAATCCTTCCTTGTTCTTTTTCTGAAAATAAAGAGAGGCCCTTCCAATTTAAACTCGATCCCGATTCTCTATCAAATTTACTGATTAAAGTAAATAAATGACGATTTTCCGTTGAAAAAGTTTTTTTATCAAATCGGTCTATTTTCTGTTCAACCTCTTGGTAATCCGTATCAGGAAGAAGGAGACTATGAATCTTATTAATTTCCATTGTCTCTATGAAATTTTCTAACGAAATTTTATTTATGATTGAAGGTGAAAATTTTTTTTTGATTGTTCCCCGATATAACCCATTCAAAATGGGATCATACATTTTAGGCAAGTAATATTTTCTAGTCTTATCATTACACAATCTAGTACTTTTTTCGAGTATATCTAGAGAAAAAAATCCCGTATCTAGAGCCTCAATTCTATTTAAAAACTCGTTGTTTAAGTTGTTATTTTTGTGT